TTGCACGTGTCGAATGGATCAGAGAAGGTAGGGTTCCTCTACAAACCATTCGAGCTAAAATTGATTATTGCTCCTATGCAGTCCGAACGGTCTATGGAGTATTAGGCATCAAAATTTGGATATTTCGGGAATAAGAATACTTTCCTTGTCTTCACTCTTTACACTATATCCATTGAAAAAAAAAATAGAATAAAAAAAAAATAAGCAATTCTATAGGGTTAAATAAAAATTGGATTGATGATTTCATATAATTGCTATGCTTAGTGTGTGACTCGTTGGTTTTTTTATAGGATCGAATTCCAAAAAAATGTACAGACCCCTACTGTGAACTACTAACTATAGAACTAATAACCAACCCATCGTTTCACATTATCTGGATACAAAAAAGCAGTCAAGATATGATATATTGGTCATATCGTTGTAGCAACTGAAATCTTTCTTGCATAAAAAAAAATAATCTGATTATGATATAAAAAAAGTATGCAGATAAAGGGAAGGTTGAGAGAAAGAAAGAAAAAGAATATCAATGATATAGGATTCCAATATATGTAAGGTTTATGAGTCATCTCATAAAAGGCAGTGGAATAAAGCATCAATACTGATTCATCCATAACTATATGAATCTATTCATATAAAAAAATCAAGAGCCTCGAGCCAACAAAGACTGAGAAAATTGACTCAAGAACAAATTTCATGAGGGGCTCCATTGTAGAATTCAAACCTAACCATTAATTGCGAAGCGATGGGAACGATGGAACCTATGAATATGTAAGATTCTATTGAAAAAATGAATCCTAATAATTCATTAGATGGGATGGCGGAACGAACCAGGGACCAATTCACTTATTCCGAGAATTCATGAGCTAACCCTACAACTAAAATCGATATTGAAAGAGTAAATATTCGCCCGCGAAAGTTTTTATTAGATTACTCAATCTTCTTTTACATTACGCAATCTTGTTCGATCCAATATGATCAAAGGCAAAACAAAATAAAGATTCGTTATAAAAAAACGACATTATCTAGAAATAGAAATAATTATCTAGAAAAAATACATGTTTTAAGTATATATCCAAACAAGATATAGAAATTTCTAATAGATTCGATGAAATCTCAAAGAATCCATGACTCAGTATATTTTCATATAATTATAAAATTCGAATCGTTTCATTCGTGAGGAGCCGGATGAGAAGAAACTCTCATGTCCGGTTCTGTAGTAGAGATGGAATTAAGAAAGAACCATCAACTATAACCCCAAAAGAACCAAATTTCGTAAACAACACAGAGGAAGAATGAAAGGAATATCTTATCGAGGTAATCATATTTGTTTCGGTAAATACGCTCTTCAGGCACTTGAACCCGCTTGGATCACATCTAGACAAATAGAAGCAGGGCGACGAGCAATGACAAGAAATGTGCGCCGTGGTGGAAAACTATGGGTACGTATATTTCCAGACAAACCAGTTACGGTAAGACCTACGGAAACACGTATGGGTTCGGGTAAAGGATCTCCCGAATATTGGGTAGCTGTCGTTAAACCAGGTAGAATACTTTATGAAATGGGCGGAGTAGCAGAAAATATAGCCAGAAAGGCTATTTCAATAGCGGCGTCCAAAATGCCTATACGAACTCAATTTATTATTTCGGAATAGGAACGTAGAACCAAAGAAAAGAAGTCTTGCGGATAAAAAACAATTGCAGGTTTCTTTTTGACAAACAATATTTCTTTTTTTTTTTTACTTCACCCCTTGCATTAACATTGAAAGAACAGATTAAAAAATGATATGATTCAACCTCAAAGCCATTTGAACGTAGCGGATAACAGCGGGGCCCGAGAATTAATGTGTATTAGAATCATAGGAGCTAGTAATCGCCGATATGCTCATATCGGCGACATTATTGTTGCTGTGATCAAGGAAGCATTACCAAACACACCTCTAGAAAGATCAGAAGTGATCAGAGCTGTAATTGTACGTACTTGTAAAGAACTTAAACGTGACAACGGTATGATAATACGATATGATGATAATGCTGCTGTTGTGATTGATCAAGAAGGAAATCCAAAAGGAACTCGAGTTTTTGGTGCGATTGCCCGAGAATTGAGACAGCTAAATTTCACTAAAATAGTTTCATTAGCACCTGAAGTATTATAAGATGAGATCATACGTAATATAGTTATATTATACATAGTATTTGGATGAAATAGATTAATTAGTGGATTAGGTTGTATCTGACGCATATCCCTTTATTTAATAAATAAAAAAAATAAATAAAAAATAGCATGTTGATTATATCAAAAATGGGAGGCAACCCAAATTTTAGTTTATCATGGGTAGAGACACTATTGCTGACATAATAACCTCTATACGAAATGCTGACATGAATCGAAAAGGGACGATTCAAATAGCATCCACTAACATCACGGAAAACATTGTTAAAATACTTTTAAGAGAGGGTTTTATCAAAAACGTGAGGAAGCATCAGGAAAACAACAAATCTT